AACTTTCATGCTGGAGCAAGAACTAGCATGAAAGTCGATCTATTACGACCAGCGCGGTTGTTCGTATTTCATTTTCTTCTTCCAAGCCTTAGAAAGCACTCACTGAGTTACTTACGGAATCTCAAATCTCTCTCGACGCCGAGAATTTTTTATGTGCCCAGGTCGATCAGAGGTTCGGCTTGCTTCTCCCCTACCTTTTAGCGTTCTGGGCCCCTGAAAAAAAAAAAAAAGAAAGAAGATAAATTGGGCCATGTTTCCCGGGAGAGGCCGCCTTCTCTCAGGCCAGCAGTCGACTAGAAGTAGAAGACTGCTCTATGACGGGCTTCCCTATTTCCTGGGCTCTACCCGCTCGTCTACGCTCCGACCTAATAATTGAAAAACGATGTTTCCAGCCACTTGTCGTCAAAAAAAAAGGCAATCAATTAGAATCAAGAAAAAAAAATTTTAATAGTGAATCAAGATCTAGATGGATCCCTATCTTTATCTCTACCCACGGAGATACCTATCTATATGGATAGAAATCTATCTATGAATCGATCTAGACTATCCTCTATCCGGATAGATATGCCCCTATGAGCGAGCCGATCTTTATATGTTTTGGCCATGTCCGTTTCCGCTCCGAAGAGGAAGGTTTAGATCTTTCAATCTTATGTCGTGAGGGATGTGACCTATGTTAGGTCCATAAGATACCACAGCTTTTGGTGTTCTATGATTCACCTCCGAATAATGAGTAGGTAGTTCAATCCTTTTGATTCTTCTCTTCATAGTAAACTGATGGGGGGATGCGGAGCAATAGGTCTTCTTACTATATAAAGAAGAGTTGTAAACTATAGGACTTCTTGTTCGAGTAGGAAGATTTCGGTTTTTCTCGTTCCTTCTCTTCGATAAGAATAGGGATTTGAAATGATACAAATTCCTCTTCATTCTGTTGTGCTCAGCGAAGGAACTGCCTAAGCATACTTTTTCGGATCCAAACCTCTTTGTTCTTTCTAAGTCTTCTTCTTGCATAGAAGAACCCAACTGTTGCAAAAACCGGGATTTTAGTAGTCGACGGCATCCCCTCTGAGTTTTGAGTAGGTGGAACCATTCTTTTTTTGTTCTTCTCCACATTCTTACCGGGTGATCCAGGAATTTGCCTATGATTTTTTCAACTGATATTTCGATATAGAAAGATCTCCTTATTTCTTCACCGCGGATTCTCGCGTCATTTTCTTGAAAAAATATTAGATCAGCGTGGGACACTTTTAAATGAGTAATGCTTACCATTCCATTATTCACACAAACCCTTCGATGACTTATCGGCTGCCTTGCTTGAGGAATAGTTTCACAAAAATGGAGACGAACCGGAATAACGTCCGATCTTGTTTCTGGATTGAGTGGAAAAGGGATATATGAAGTTCGCTCTGTTCCTCTGTGCATCTCTGTGATGGGTAAATCCCCATGAAAAAGGGGCAACTTTCGTGTAGTTTGTGATTGGATGTAACTGTTAAGATTTTTTCTCGGATAAATCTTTCTCTTAATAGATCTCTTCTTGTTCCTCAATCTTCGGAGAATGCGGCGTTGTATTATTGTAAGTTCTCTGTTCCGAACATTTCCTGAAAGTAGACGACAAGTTTTAAATCTTAATGCAGGCAAGGCATATCTCGTTGAATCAGTCTTTTTCGCTACATCGGGGCTAGGGGAGTCGAACCCAATTTTTCCACGACCCCCTCTAAAAAAAGACTTTAGAAAGGAACTTCGCGTCACTCCACTCCATCTAGCCAAAGGAAATACCTTAATTCAGCTCCGAGCGAGAAAACGATTGGCTTGAAAACAGCAAGATAAATTTTTCTGAGTGTATTAAACGAATATGACAAGAAGATCGATCCCGTATGGAGCCACCGTCACACTATGTCAAGCAACCTACCCTCCAAAATTTAAGGTTTTGCGGACAAGCGCTTCCGGATCTTAATTACGGAGTTTCTGCTGCCCAACAGACTTTCCTGTGCAAGACCATAAGCCGTCTCGTAGGCATCGTTTTATTTTCTTCAAGTCCGGAGACTCGAGCTTTGATAGGAAGTGGACTTTGTCCACCTAGGCCGTCCCAAGAGAATCGATGGCTTCAAAGATCTTGGAGCTTTTCAGAGGAGGTGTTTAGGACTGGGTAGCTCCTAGAACCTTTTTTGGTCTCTTAGTTGTTGATGGACTGAACTAGTCTAGTCCTTCCGGCTCTCTCTGAGTTGTATCTTTGTCTGGGGAATGCCCCTGTGCCTCTGTACTTTTTTTTTCTTTTATGCATTTACTCACGTAACCAGCAGCAAGGACTTCTTCTTCTCCAGCATATTATGCCGCTGGAGAAGTGTTTGAGGCAGGAGCAAGCAACGCTAGAGGAACCCTCATCACGCTCATCTGCATTTTCAGCTCCCTGTTCTAGGCTAGTATCAACTGCCAGCTCATGGCCACCATCTTTTCCATCTTCCGGTGCGGAGGAGGGAATGGACTAGGAGAACCTACTTGCTGTTCAGAACAGTTGGTTGTATTGCCTCCTAGCACAGCAAATTCCTCGTCATAGTTCTCTGAAAAACCAGTTATGAGTCTACGGTTGGCTCATCTTGTAAGCCGAAGCCCCAAACCAAAACAGCTCTCTACCTTCCTTTGCAAAGAGAATTTCAAGTCCTTTCTTGATCTCAAGGCAAACTTCTCGATGTTCGCCTCTTCTGTACAGCTTCCGGATTCTGGAAGTAAACTACCTTAGTTATCTCCTCATCTTTGAGAAACTGGATGACCTTGGCCTCCACTTCACTCACCGAACCTGCCTCTATATCACCCCTTTGAGAAGATTGTGCCCCTCCGCACGTTCCTCTCAATTGCTGGAACTCCATGTCAGTCCCTTGCGGAAGGAGAGAACGGATTCCATAAATCTTTCAAGGGCAAAGCTGCCCGAACCTGGAGATCTATCCATTCTCAATTCATTAATTGCAGGGAGCCGCAATTCACATCAAAAAACTCATTAACCCAGTACTACACTCCAAAAGGTCAACCTCTAAATCATACTAGAAGAAGAGACTCTAAACAAATAAAAAACCAAAAGAACCACAGAAGCCAGAGCAACCACCGAGCAAGGAAATGCGAGGAAACCATAACAACCAACAAAAAACCCAATCACCGAGCAACTAAAGTAAGAAACAAGCAGGGGGAGAGAGGAACAGAGAAGCCTCCGCTCCAATGCACAGCTCACCCCCCCGTCTATTTCGGAGAGAGCCGTTCATGCAGCACCTGTATGAAATGAAAGTAAGTACCATCCAAGGCCGGCCAACGCTAGTCACTTTATCTGTTGTATTTGATTCCTTTCCTTCTCTCCCACCGGAAGTTGAGGATGTTATGTCGGTTGAACACCCGAAGCAGATATCTCCGTTTAGGAGAATCGCGTAGAAGGGGGTATTGAAATAGAGGGTTGGTTTAAAGCTCCTTCAGTGCCCATGTATGATTCACCTTCCTTAAATGCTTTAAGGAAGCGGCTACCTAGATTCATTCTATCATGATATGCATGAAGACCGGAGCGCCTCACGTCCATTAATAAGAAAGAAGAAGCAAAAGCCGAAACTGCAAGATCTGAGCGGGTGCCCACGACGAAGTCTTTGGGTCTGGTTCCGGTTCTTCGTCTATAAAAGATGTCTTTGCCAGGCTATTTCCCGCACTCTTTCTGGGTGAAGAAGACCCGGAGTGTATTGACTTCATCTACGCGCCTCGAGAGTGGGCTCCTTGCCAAGTGCATCGACTTCTTTATTGATTGGATTTGACGGTTCACCATTGGATTTATTCATCTCATCTCGGAAGGGCCTATACTACGAATGAATCCACTTGCGGAAATCCGGGAGGGGGACAGAAGTCTGTTATCGAAGCAAGTCGGAGACTCCCTACCTTTGGGACGCTTTTAAGTGGCCGGCGGCTGCTATTCCACATCAATCCCAGGAGCAGTGTAACTGCCCTTCCTTTCCTACGGCGAGGTTTCTCCCCTTCTGTTATATGATATATTTTTATGATTTCTCTATCTGTATCAGACCAAAAAGGCATGCGTTAGAACGTCTTTCGACGAGAAGGTCAGAAGACTTAGCAATCTCGCTCAGAAAGAGAAGCTTCCCGGTCAAATGGTGTATCGGATGATTGAATTGACTCGGTTGAATACTCATATTTTAGATTGCAGAGCGATAGTGATTAACCAGATGCCCTTGGCTCAGGATGGACCTTGCTGGTTTAAGTCCTTTTCTTTCTATTACCGAATATGCCACCGTATCGATATCGGCAAGAGCGGAAAAAAGATCATAAGAGAGGGAAGAATCAGTCTTAGCCTTACGGCCCCTTTCTGGGAGTCCCGCTCTTTAGGATGGCTAGAGGTGACAGGAGAAGAAAAATTTCAATTGTAAAAAAAAAGTCTTTCAATGTACAAAAAAAGGGGGTTTAGTGTAATACGAAAAGGTTTGCATTATAAGGAAAGTAGGTACACTTACCTGACCGCCGAATTCCTAGTAAAAAAGAAGGGAAAACGTGGCATTCAACCAAGGAAGAGCATTGCTACATGGAAGGCTCTACGGGGTCGCTTGTTAACTGATGCGGCAACAAAGGGTATTTATCTTTCCTCTTGTTGTTCTTTAGGGTGTGGATTCAGTGGTGCTAAGGATCGAAGAGCGGTCCATTGAAACTAAGAGAGCATAATTAATTATATTGATTAATGTTACTGATCGGCAATAGAAAGCGAGAAGCCACTTCTTGCTATCTAAGAATGGCTCCATGGATCTCATCGGATGCTGCTGAAAAATTGCATATATAAAGAAAAAAAGAATTGCGTAGAGCCTTCCATGTAGCAATCCACTAAAGGCTAGGTGGTAGTTTACTGGCGTAGTGCGAAGCGCTAAGGTTCTGAAAGAAGAACGGATGCAGAAAGAAAAGGGCAGGGCTAGCAAGTAAGAATCCTACACCTTCGAGATTAAGAGCGCCAGAGCGCAGCCCTCAAACTACAAATTTCATAATAGAATCCGATACCGAACTCATCCTTGTAGGTTCTGCCCTTTCAGCTGACTCAAACATTCCCCCTCCGGGAAGGGATCATTTATTTCATAACCGGCGCATAAGGGTTCTTCTATTGTGTTTTTTAATCTACACAGAGTGAATCGGTCCCTAAGGCAAAAGAAAAGGGTACCGGCCTCATCTCTATGGAGGCACTTCTTCCTCCCGTTAATGAATCATCTCAGAAAAAGGCTAGGCGCCAAAGGCGACGAAGCAACAATCACCTCCTGCCATTCGTGCTACCGACCAGCAAGGCAACGAGCTCAGTCACTTGTTTTGGAACACAAGCCAATAATCTGTGTTTCGCTCAGATGTTAAGAGCTATTCGTGTCGGGGTACAGGATCGGCTTGCAAACTAAAGAATTGAACCGGAACGCTAAATGAATCAATCGGGGATCGAGGTTCCGAAGGAAAGGCGAAAGTGTTAGACCGTCAGTTCGTACGAAGTCTCGAGAAGCGGGATCTCCTGGCCGAGAAGGGACTGCCCGAGTTTCTGAAAGAAAGGCGTTCGTTCTGAAAGAAGGTAGTTGTGTTAGACTGGAGCTCTATGGACTCGAGCGTTTGCTCTCTAGACTGATGTTGCCTTAAGGACCTTCTATCGGCTTTAGGAAATGTAGCTATTTAGATTCTATTCTTCCTAGCGACTCTGCATCCTTGGGCGAATAGTAAACAGTATGGAATTTTTTCTAAGAGCCTAAACGGGCCGTACCATGTAAGTAGTTTAGTGACTTGACTTCTAAGAAGAAAAGAAGAACCGACGGCATTGTCTTGTCACGGAAGTTATGAGGAGGCTCCGAAGGAGAGAGAGGAGCCGTGTCACTCTTTGATGAAAAGGTTCTGTTTTAATGAGTCTTTACTGTGGGTAGAATGCCCCCCTCAAACCTCCCTAGGGGATCTGTTGAGGTAGGATGTCCACTTTATAGCACTTTGCGTTGGATCTAAGCATTCATTATGAAACCTCTGCTTCGACCAGTATTTCCTGAGAACGACTCCTCTCCCTGCCAGTCGAGCGGCTTTGATCAATCCGACTTTTATTGGTTTTGCGCGTGTCATAAGTTAATAATTCATGTTCGGATCAAACTACACTTTCAGTGCCTTCGGTGCCTCCTACAGGCTTTGGTACCTCTAGACTCGTTGCGGCTATCCTATAGCAGAAGCAGATCGGCCTGTGAGCGAATCCAGGAAAGAACGGAATGGACTGGGTTTGCGCTTGTTTATCATGGGTCTGGAACAAGTACCCGGATCGATTTCTCGTGTTTTGGTTAAAAGCATGCTTTCACCCACGCCTGCGGCCCCTTCTCCTCCTCACAATAGTGGATAAGTGAAAGAATCGAGTGTTCACCGCCTCCTTCGTCGGCACCTTGACTTCGCAACCTTACTTTGCTACGCAACCTTACCCACGACATCCCTGGCTGGATCTTCCACATGAAACCTTTCTCTATTTGCTCAACTCATGCTATAGGGCTCCCTCTTTGTAGTGGCACGAGTCCACGAGCGAAAGCGAAACCCGGCTGCTGAGAAGGCTGCCAAGGTCGCTGCTGTTGAGGAGGCTCGGAGGGTCACTGCTGTTGAGTACCGAACCAACCGAAAGATCCATTAATAGCAGTTCTATCAATCACTCTTTGAAGACCGGGCCCGTTCTGCCATTCTCAGGGTCTAGAACTCGAAACGCTAGTCAGAACATCGGCTTACCAATCACCTACCGTGCCCCGGTTTGGTTCCGTATCAACGGCCAATTTCCGTTAGAAGAGAAGGTTCTGAGGGCGGTAGTGGTATTGACATGAGAGTTTTTGTAAAGGAAGGTTCTGAAAGAAGGAACGGTTCAAGACTTTAGATCATAGTGGGACTCCGATCTCGTCGGCTTCGTTTCGGATCGGATAGAACGAGCCCTTTTGGCTAGGCAATTGTTCTTTGTTAGTCTCGCAATGAATAGAATTAATCACTTAGTTTGTTCTGAAAGTGATTGAATGATCCCTTGTTGGGCAAAGAAACTTATTATTAAGAGAATCCAATTGAGATAGTTGCAGGAAGCTTCACCAAGTTGCATGGTATAGATTGGAATGCAGTAACAGATTCATAGAGGCAGTAACAGATTGTAAGAGAGTGGCCCGTACGCAATCTTTCTTTCAGAGTTAAAGAAGTCTAAAGACCTGTACGGGACGGGGTCGTAAACACACGATTCGAGCCGGCTCAAAAAAGTCCTCAATGAGTTTACGAGGGGGTTCGGTTCCTTAGGTCTTTGTACAAGCCAATAGATGGAGTGCAGGTGGTTACGCTTTACTTACCTCGAAGAGCTTTTCACTTTTCAGCAAGACCTTTTCACCATATAGATTGAGGCTGAGGCCTCTTGTCAAAAGCCTAGTCTTGTTACACGCCTGGCGAGCGTTGCTCTTTATGGTCGGGCGAGCTAGCCTATTTATATTAGGTATACTTCCATTCCGAACCTGACTTCGCTGTATTCTGAACTCATACAGCTTGTAGATCCCCTTTGAACAACCCACTTTCACAACTCTGAAGAATACAGCGGCAGCGATTGAGCGTACAGATCAATTCGTCACTAGAGTCGCCTCCAACGGTAATTGATCCCAACCATAAACGGAAGCCCTTCTTTTTTATTGAAGGACAAAGCAGGTCCACTACCACATCAGGAGCAATAGCACGGCATGAGAGAGACTTCCTGCAGCCCAAGGCAGAACAAAAAAATTTGATCATTATCCGCTCGGACGACCTACTCCTTAGTTGAACCAGACTTTGCCGCTCACCTTCTCATCCGAATAAGGAAGAGACAGGCACCGAAGGTGAGGAAAAACTGGTACAAGGAGTCCAGCTGAACCACCCAGATTCTTTCATCAAGCAACACAGCCTAGCCCGAGTTCGTATTGGTAAATTTCGGGTCAGCAGGCAAAGGCAGCACCCACGTTCTACTTGCATATAGAAGTCGATCGGACATTCATATCACTATGGTTAGCTCCTACTCCTTCTTCACTTTACCCCTTTTATACGAGGCCTTTTTCAAATTTAAAGCCGCTTGGCAAAGAAAAGAACTTAGAGCGGTTTCGAAGCGAGATTGTCAGGGCGGTACTCTGACTAAAGCATTAAGGAGGCGCCAAAGGCGTTCTGCTTCGGTTGGCGCGTTGCAGTAATGAAGAAAAGAATGAGATTGGTTCGGTCTGGGCGAATTCATTTAAGTATCGAAGTTTTAGTTATTGCCATCCCTTGCTTGGCAGCAGTGGGCTTGGTAGTAGCATAGGTGGGTCCTCGGGCTGTTTTTTTTCAGGGCGTAGGGATCACCGTCTCACTGTGGTACCCGAAAACTTTCTATGCCCACATTGAATAGTTTTAAAGCGTTGTTTAGTGACTTTTATGTCTTCTGCTACTTTAGGAAGATTCAGACAGTCTTTTATGCCCTCCTTTAGGCGTCTAGACGCCTTCCCCCGATGCGTAGTAGCTCTAGTAAGTCCGTAGCTAGATCTGGATCAGGATGCGGGGTTTGAGCTTCGGGGTGAGGGAGAGATGGCTATGTCTATCCCATCCCTTCTTTGGTTCAGTCTTTGGTAGTAGGTGCGATATTGAAGGAGTTCAGGGCTAAGGGCTGGAGCTTTATTCCCACTCCCGGTAGTCTGTCTTCAATAGTTCGCTTGGAAAGTAGTCTTTCGTAAGCAGGAGCGTAGCGCTTCGCAGGTGAAGGTGCAGGATGTGCTTCTTCCCTTTATAGCGGCTTCTGTAAAATTCACATAAATGTTTTACCAAATCCTATCTCCCCCTATCTCTACTTCTGCTAACGAACGCTAGAATTAGGATATCGAGAAAGAGGGTAGACCGTAGAGGGTTCAACAAAGAAAAGCAAGAAAACGTAAGGGTTGGGCTTACGTTTTTCAACTGCATCGTACCGTACTATGGAAGGAGTCCGTACCTCCTTTAGATGGATAGAGCCCCCGTGCTCCTAATGTAGAGCGAGAACTACTGCTACCGTGGAATCCGAGATCACACATGAGTACCTCGCCTTCCAAAAAGAGCGGCTGCTAATTGGCACTAATGCTAATGGGGACCATCGATCAAGAAGGACTTCGGAGACTGCAATCGAATTGAGAAAAAAAAAAAAAAAAGAAATATAGGCAATGCAATTGTCTTCTAGTTGCGCCTCTAACCTTACTACGCTAGCCTGATAAAAGGTCGAATTCAGCAGGGCTGCAGGCACGAAATGCCGATCAAATCCGTTAAAGGAAGCCTAATCAAAGCAAGCAAATAAGAAGATCTGACTGAGTTGATGATGGGCCGGATCTCGAAAGGCGAGAGGCTCTCATAAAGACGTATGAGAAAGGGAGGGTCGAGAGAGGCTTATTGCACGATCCACCCAACTCGGCTAAGCTAATAAATGCTGCATAAGAGAGCGGGAGGCCGGCCCATGGGGGTGCACACCCATTTAGGAACATATGCAAAGAGGTAAAGAGAGAAGTCATTGGATTTGGTAGTTCTCCATTGACTTTGATTTGTTCGTACCATTCTGCCATCGATCACTGGGTTGGTGAGTCACCCCCAAAAAGCATCGAGAAAGGTCAAGCATATATGTTTTATGAAATGATCAGCGGTCTCATTTATGCTATGCCCTGCATCGTGTTCGTGTTCGTGTGTGTTTATTGAGCTTTCTTCACTTCAGCGCCATGCGCTTTGCTTCGCTTTATAGAAGAGAAAGACCGTTGCCTTGAGAGTGAAAAGCAAGCGCAAGCGATAGAAAGGATAGTACCTCGCGCGTTCGCGCGAACTACTAAAAAATGGTGAGATCATTAGATCATTAGTGAAAGAAGGACCAACGACGATGAAAGAGGAGAAGGAGGAATCAGTCTTCTTTGAAGATCGAGGAATAAATCATACAATTATGCCATTCGGAAGAAGTCTTCTACAGAGGGAAAGCCTGTTACGAGTAAGTGGAGAGGAAAGATCTCCAGAGATTCTTATCTCATTCCATTCCAGTGGCTCGACCAGTAACCAATGGCGAAAACTAAAAAATCCATGGTTTCCCGGTAGAACCCCATTTCGCCCAAGTTGTTGCCAAACCGGAAAAAAGAAGCGGTTTTTCGCACAGCTTGCTCATAGTGCAGGTCCCACTTGTATATCGTATTTGGCCGAAGAAGCATCGGAGGAGTTCTTACCTTCTTGGGACTCCATGGACCAAGATCTGCTTTCATTATATGGGCAATACCGATCTACTTTAGTAGATCATATGGATGTAGAAAAAGCTTATGATTTTGATGAAATGGAAACATCTCTTTTCCATTTCTATTTACCTAGTTCATATCTTTGTTTCGTGTGTTTCCGGGAGGAATTCGATCTCTTCAATCTCGGGATACCACCTAAATAACTGCGGCCAGAGAGTCAAATAGGTCGGGAAGAAAGAGTCTGAGGTTGGGTCGGACGACATACATCTTGGAAGGAAGGTTCATTCTTTGAATCCGATGGTGACTTTTGTTCCACTGCTATCGTCAAGCTTGGACATGGTGCAACAAGAAGAGAATTAGCAGAATAGGATAAAGAATTTTATATTATCATCGACCTTCCTACCCCACCCACCGCCCTGATCCTGAATCTGCTTTAGACTAGCTTTACATTACGAAATACCACTCGGGGAGTTCGAGGGAAGAACCCAGAACCCGATCTACGGCCGAATAGCAACTCGTACGTAAGCATACACACTTCAAGCAGAACTCAAAGCGATCATTCTTTCAGAACCTTACCTACATAGCCATTCTTGCAGATCCGGGCGTTGCGTGGTTGTTTTGCAAGATCTCGCTTTCGGTTCGTAGAGTGGATCAAACAAACATGTGTTCAGCTTGATTCGTTGGTGCAGTCACTTCGTCATCTTATGATTTGAAACTAGATTCCGCCTACGCAAACAACGTAGTTGTTGCTTGGTGAGTCCCTTCGTTTGCTTTGTGTGCTCCTTCGGTTTTCTAGTAGTAAGATCGGTTTCAAGATTGAATCAGTGGTCAGCCTGTGCTTGAACGACGGCATTCCAAGAAGCAACTTCCTGGATGGTCCCCTATTGATGAATCAAATCACTGGGGAAAATTTGTTTTAAGTTTAGCTCGGTTAACAACTGAACAATCACGGTAAGGCACCACCCTCCTCAGTCATTCTCCTGCTTAAAGGAACACAGTCAATAGCACCATTTGAAATCATCTCTTGAATAGGCCAACATCCATCTATAAGCTCACTAACGGGAGGATCACATGAGAGTCTAAAATCAGGAAGACTGGGCTTCCAAATGCTTATTATATCACGCCTGCCATAGCGCACCACATCTCCCCCCTCTAGTAAGCTTGACCAAGCGTCTGGACGCACTGAAGAAATAATAATCTGGAAAGTCAAAACTTTTAAGAACTCTTGCCACTCAGGAAGTCTCCAGCCTCTTTAAAATCGATACCTTGATTAAGTGGATAGAAACCATATTCTCTTTCACTCTATCGTAGATGTCGGCTATTGGTCTTTCGAGAGACTCAAATAGGATAATATTAGAAGCACCATTGAAAGCGACTCTTAATCCCCTATTGAAACTGACGGTCCACGATTAACCAAGTAAGCAGCAGTCTTAATCGCATCAGCCCAAAACATCTTTGGCAAACCTGCGTCTATCCTTGCGCGCTCATTCGGAGTCCTATTCATACGCTCAGCTACTCCATTTTGCTGTGGAGTTCATAGTAATACGCTTTTTTTTGGTTATTCAAGAGGTTTACATCCCCTTTTAGTGTTTGTCGGGATTCTCCTCTTCTTTCTCATCCCGGTTCGGATCGTTATCGTTCCATCTGGACCAAAAGTCTTATTTATTCGATTAAGCTGGGGAAATGGTTGAATTTGCCAGCGGTGTGAAAGGAATAGCGTTGAATCTTGAGAATGAGAATGTAGAGGGAGAAAAATCAATGGGTCCCGAGGGCTGCTACAATTACAATGAAGAAAATCGTGGAAATTCTTTCTCGCTCAGGGGCGGCCCGTTCGCAGGATAACTGGGAACGGATAGCCACCCATATGGCGGAATGGATTTCTCCGGATTCCACCTGTAATGAGTTATTATTAGGCATGGTTTTAGCACAACTACAAGATGCGACTAATAAAGATTTTTCCGATGAGCTGAGATTTGCCATTATGTTTGTACAGTAGATTTACCTTTTTTGCTATGCTCGGTATATCTTGGTACTGGTCGAACGCGTGCGGGATAGCCCCCGAAAATTCCCGAAAGGGTTGGGGGTTCCTTTTGGTTATGGCGGAAGAGAAAAGCAATTCAAAGGTTGCGAACGGAGTGAAGCTGCTCGAACCTTAGTGAGAGGCTCCGAAGGATAAGTGAAGAAACGAAGTGAAGGTTGCGAAGCAAAGGCACTGAGCGTGGCGAGGTGAGGCTACGAAGTAGGCAGTGAAGAGAGAAAGGTTATTTTTTAGTCTTTCCACTCATAGGCTCATGCAACTTATTGACATGCTGGCGTCAGCTGCATGGCGAGATCTTCTATAAGACTCGAGATCGGGATGAGAAAGAGAGCGATTTGCGGAAAATGATAACTTTGACAGCTAGGTAAAATGAACTTTTTGAAAAAAAGGAACGATCTCCTTAGCGAAAATGGGAAAGTAAGATTTGGCATGTAGGTAAATTAGAATTTTCCTAAAAGTAGGATCCGTTTCGGGCAAAAAGGGCAAGGTAAGAAATCACGTGTAGGTAAAACGGAATTCTTGCAGATCGAGCAGGTTTTTATTAGCTAAAACGGTAAAGTGAGATTTCACACTGGTAGAACTTGTGAAAAATTTCACTCTTTCAGAGCCTTTGCTTCCCACCTCACTACGTTCGGTGCCTACTATGCTATCTATGGTCGAGCACTTCACTGCCACCTCGCCGTCCTCTTCATTTCATTCCTTGGGTGGAAGACTATTTGAAAAGTGGGATTCTTCGGGGCAGATCCTTTTTTTTATTCGTTTTCGGCCAGAGTTTTGGACTTTTCAATTCTATTCATGATGAGCAGGCCTTGGTGTAGTTATACGCAATGCCCAGGGAGTTGGGAGGGTTATCCCTCACTTGCTGCTCCGCACAGCTGAAGCAGAAGCTATACTCTGTGGTTTCGAGCTATCACATCGGTTGAATTTGAGGAAAATCTACATAGAGAGTGACTCACAAGAATGAATTACCAATCTGAAGAACCTGAAGTATTCTGGGGACTGAACCCTTTACCCACTGATCCGCATGATCCGGAAAAAGCAGTCGGAATTCTCTGAGGTTCACTGGAACTGGGTTCCAAGAGAAGCTAATTCTGCCGCCGCCTCGCTTGCCGATCGGGAGGTGGGACTTCAATGTTGGGTCGACAGACCACCACCTTCCCTGCTTCGCGTTCTTACTGCTGATGGATTACCTGGTCCTCCGACCCATCTTGGTCTGAGTTTTTACTTTTGTTTGTTAAGTTTTTCTTTCCCGTTTGGGGTTTTCTCTCTGAGCTACCTTGTTTGTATCGGCACGGTTCAGTAGTTATGCCTCTTTTTATTTACTGCTTATTGGTTCTTGTGGGCCTGTCCACGAGATCCTTGTCCTGTTGCTTTGGGCTTTTGGGCCTGCTGTACTGTTTTCTTGGCCTTCTGGCCTTCTATGAAATCCATCCATTGACCAAAGCCCTTCCGTGCCGCTCTCGTCGTAAAGTAAAGCTCGCCTTGGGAAAACAAACCTCTACAGAACGGACAAGCCGACTCAAAGGAAGCGAAAAGTCCCAACCGCAGGAAGTTGACCGTGAAGTTGTTGGAGGGGAAGCCGAGCATTGACCCTTGAATGGCAGCCTGTACATCCAATGTGTACCAGTTTTGTATTCAAAAGCGCAGGAAGATGGATTTCCTTGAAAAAGGAGAAGAGAGCCAGCCTAGTGAAAACATGATTGCGGAATTCCCGGTAAATTGCACTTCGTTTCGATGATGACACCTTTCTTTCAGAACCTCCCCATATGGTTGAGCGAGGCAGAGACAGACAAAGAAACAGAAGGACAAACTGCTTTAATAAGATTCAACCTACCATACGACCTAAAAAGCAGCGGGGGCCCTTCCGAACGAGATAAATCCTCATTGCGTCGAAACTTACGAGTATGAGGAGGGACGAAGCGGCTTGACCAATGGATAGGGAAAGGGGCGAATTGGTTGTTATGCAAGATCAGTTATTCGGGATCTATTCTTATCCGGCAAGATCCATTTATTAATATAATAGATCACTTCGGAATGGCCATCCGATCGTCCTGGCCCTAGTCACATCGGCTCAATCAATTGGTTCTATAACCAAAGAAATAAAGTCCCTTCGAAACTTCACGGGGCTAGCAACTACTACGATGACTTTGCTGCCTCACCCAAACCCACTGCCATCTAAAGTTCCGCTTTCCTCTCTCCCGGAGACCATTCGCTTACTGAAAAAGCAGAATGAAAATGTGATATTTCATGCTTTAGGCACGAGTCGACTGCTAGCAGTTAGGACTCGTTACACAAGCGAAACAACTCTCTTTCTTTTTCCTATTTCTCCATGTATTGAGAATTCGTAAAGCTTCGCCTTTCGCCTCCCAAAAGAAAAGTAGTAGATAGGGGGAGGTGGACTTTATCCTGGAAAAACTTCTAAATGAATCACATTTCTGAGACAGATGCAATTCAAGACAAGATAGCAAAGACCTGGCTTGATTCAGGACGAGAGCTAAGTTGTATTTCAGAAGTGTACTTTATCATTAGGGAGAAGTGAGCTTTGCCACGTATAGTAGATGGGAATTTTTGTTTTTGAGACTCATTTTGCACCATTGATTCTAGCCAAAAGACTTCAAGTTCGTGAATTATAGGTTTTAAACATCATATATGTAATGACGGCCTCCTCCTCACTCTGGTGAAAATTGGGTCTTGACGCGCCGGGCAATGCCTTACCAGCGTTTGACCTCAAAAGAAGATTTTTCGAGCTCTGCCTCAAGCTTTGCAGCTCGGTCTTCACTAGCCAATCGGACACTCAGCAGCTCGTCATGGAGAGAAAGATTCTCGCCCTGAAGACGCTTGATCTCATCTCCCAAAGTAGTGCACTTCCAACACCTTGGGCGCCCACCAACCTGAACGGGGGTGAAAGTCCACAAATAAGGAAGGGGGAGGATAAAACAAGATGGTCGAGAAAAGACCACAAGCAGACCAGAGAAGCCAAGAAGTGCTTACCGAGTCCACACGCGGAGGCGCCGTTCTGTCCGGATGATCCGGAGAAACCAGAAGTGGATCCTCAGTGCTCAGATCCTGACAAGAGCACAGTCAAGAGTCAATACAAGGATAAAAAACAAGAGCACAGTCAAGAGTCAATACAAGGATAAAAAACAACAAAACAAAAGAAAAAGAAGGCCCGAAATGGGTAGCGAAAGAAAAGTCGAGGCAAACGAAGGTGCATACCTCAACTTTGACTTGAGGAGTGGAAGCATCAGGAAGACCCGAAGTAATAACCTCCGCCTCAGCAGAAGCCCTCGCCGGTGCAACTTGAAAGGCAGGTGCTGTTTACACATTTACATCCGCTCTACCTTCTCCTGGCCGAAACCTTGAAGAAGGTTGCGAAGCAAAGGTAATTCGAACTCACTCCCAAACGGTAGAGGAAATTACATAAAGAAAAAAATAGAAGAAAGGATTCTGGCTTATCATTAACAAGATAGCTTGGAGCCCTCCTCTGCCCTAGTGAGCGAAATAAGAACTCAGAGATAGAGCCATTAGGGGAGAAAAAAGAACCTAGTTAGTGCACTAACTCAAACCTAGTTCTTGCACGAAATGTCCTGCTAACATAGGAGCACTCCTACTAAGAAATGGAAGAGCAAACTGGGTCAAAGGGCTATTACAAAAAAAGTTATGGACTCGGATATGACCCTCTAATGAGAGTTCCTTGGGGATATATGAATTAGTGGACATATACAAGAACGACCCATTTTCTTACACAAGCATTTCTGTACTCAGATCGGTAGGTATGGAGGTCTTTCCAGTTAGACAATCAGTTATATACGATTCAACAACGGGCATTCAACAAGATAACCCCGAAACGAGGCAACCCCGTTCACTCCGACAAGAAAGGTTCTGAAAGAAAGGATTGAAAACCTCGCTCTCCCTAGTGGGAGGAAGAGTTATAGTTCAAGCTACCTGAGCTAACTGCTTTTCACTCGAATTCAACTTCACTGCTCTTAGAGCGGAGTCGACATAAAAACTGAACTTCACTTCCATCCTCAAGAGAGGAACCTACTCAACAGGGAATCCCCCCGGCCGCACCTGATAATGCTGTGGTGGACGGCGAAAGGCCCTGGGATGCCCTTGTAAAGGCTATCAGGGACATATTAGATAATTGCTTCTAGGAGTTTGTTCAACATTTTTTCTTGATTTGATAGGAATAGACTTTTTATTCTTTCTTTTTTCCGGTATGCCGCTCCGCGAGCAAGGAGCGAGAGAACCAAGGGGGCTGTGGTGATGTCAGAATTTGCACCTATTTGTATCTATTTAGTGATCAGTCCGCTAGTTTCTTTGATCCCACTCGGTGTTCCTTTTCCATTTGCTTCCAATAGTTCAACCTATCCAGAAAAATTGTCGGCCTATGAATGTGGTTTCGATCCTTTCGGTGATGCCAGAAGTCGTTTCGATATACGATTTTATCTTGTTTCAATTTTATTTATTATCCTTGATCCGGAAGTAACCTTTTCCTTTCCTTGGGCAGTACCTCTCAACAAGATTGATCCGTTTGGATCTTGGTCCATGATGGCCTTTTTATTGATTTTGACGATTGGATCTCTCTATGAATGGAAAAGGGGTGCTTCGGATCGGGAGTAATCACTAGTGATAGGGCGGGGGAAGGACAAAGGAAAGAGCGATGCCCACATTAAATCAATTGATTCGTCATGGTAGAGAAGAAAAACGGCGCACGGACCGTCCTCGAGCTTCGGATCAATGCCCCCAGAAGCAAGGAGTATGCCCGCGTGTTTCAACGAGAACACCGAAAAACCCTAATTCAGCTCCACGTAATATAGCCAAAGTACGGTTGAGCAATCGACACGATATATTTGCTCAAATTCCAGGCGAAGGTAATAATTTACAGGAACATTCTATGGTGTTAATAAGAGGAGGTAGGGTGAAAGATTTGCCAGGTGTGAAATCCCATTGTATTCGAAGAGTCAAGGATTTGCTGGGATCGAAGAATAGGCGGATCAAAATATGGTGCGGAAAAACCCAAATCGAGATGAATGGAAGATGCCTCTGGAACTTACTTGTTTTTCTAGATCAGTCGAGGTATTCATTGAAAAGTCTCAATGCTATCTTCGACGGTCTTGAGAGCGAGGGCCGCAATAGCGACCACTTTAAACTCTGAAGAGCCGTGCATTAATTTGAAATATTTAACCCCGGCATCCACCAAAAGGAGTACCGTCAGCCCCAAAAAGGGGTACCATAACAGCCACCCCTGCTGGCTGACTGATTGCAGGGAGCGCAGGAGGCTAAGGCTCCGTGTTCGGCTCTGGTAAAGAGGGCGGGGGGTAGGCTTGGAAGGAAAGTAAGAGTGGGTTTTAACCGAGATGGAGTTATGGCAAGAATAGGAGGTCCTACACTCGAGCACAACCGCTTATTTAGTTGATATTGTTGGTTACGGCCCGTGGACCTCGATCAAAAGAGGAAGGCCAATGCCAATGCCCATCATACCATTCGGGGATGTCAGTCAGGCCATTCCAGGAGACAGCAAGCGGGCTGGGACCGAAGCTCGCTATGCGGAATGAACGGGAAAGTGGGTAGAAAGTCTTGAAAAAGGGTTTTTCCTTTTTTTTTTTGTGGCTCGCTCTCTTCTGTCATGCCTATGGTGAGTTGGCCCATTGCGAATTAACCTCAGTGCTTCCAATCAGGTCATGCACTTTTATAAGATGCGGCTTCAAAATAGGGGGAAATTTTGAGTAGGGGGTAAGGAGGGTGCCGAGGTCTTAATAGAAAGGGCTTGATAGTCCCGTCTGCTAGGCTTTTCCGAACTTCCCTTCGCCTTTCTGCCCGTGAAATCCTTTTCTTCTGCTTTTTCCCAACGAGATATCCCCATTCTTTAGTATTGAAGCATATATTAGTTCCAGAGAATCATCTGAACATTCTGAGATACGGTTGTCAAATGGGGGAAGAGGAACGAGAGGCGTCCCTAAGCTTTCCGGCTCACTAGTAGGTGACGAGGGGATTTCGAAAAAGGGGCCATTTTTTCTACCGTTCGGATACATTCTTCCTTCTTCACCTTTTCAACCCACCCTTACTAATACTAAAAAAGAAAATTTGCCTCTTCCTGGAAATGAATTGAGCGGCAGCGAGGAGGTCCGGTTCCGTAGTGATTTCTTCTTCTTTTGGAACCTGGGGACAGAGAAAGTTACTTCGTAGTTTTGAATTCTGAGAACCTCCTTCGAATTCTAGAACTTGAGGGGTCTCAGAGGCATCTCTCTTCGAGCGGGAGTGCAAGCCCGGATGGTGTTACCGCGGTCTGGTATTTGTTTGTAGCGGTGTAGGTTCGTGAGTAGTGACTTGTCCCCCTTGATGTTGTGGCAGTATAGATCGCCATATTACTAGCTTCAGTGACATTGGGGGCTTTGAGGTATGCCTTAACTTCGTTTCAATTGATAGGATTTAAATTCCTAGATGACATGACGCAAAGTATGACACTCTTCGTGGACAGATTCAAAAATAGTCGAGCCGGGGAGTGCTTTATCTCTGGCATAGAAATGGCTTTCCAGGCCCCGCTTTGCGGTGCTCTGTTGTCTCTGTGCATTCTGCTTTGCTTGAACCGCATTAATTTGATCCGAAGTGATGGTAACCTCTTGAGTTGGCTGCTGGGTTCTTAGGGTATTGTATTCTTCGGCTTTCCTTCTCCCCTGAGGAAAGTGATAGACCCACTCGTCTGGATGCATTCAAAGAGTTGAGGGAATGTTCGGAAATCTCCTAGCACCATCGCTTCGGCCCCCGCAGGTTATCGATAACCATCTGTACCCTCTTTTCTTTTATGTTCCATTTTGTTTGCTTTAGCTGCCATGAGTTAACAAAGGTAATGAATTGGCTGCGTTTTTTGACCTGGTGGAACTACTGGCTGGTGAATCTGTCAATCACATCGTCAAAACTACGTAGAGCATCAAGGGGGAGAGATGAGTTCCACTTGAGTGCTTCCTAACGAAAGGTCTTTCACTAAGCGGCCTCGGCAATCCCAAGTGATGATATGGGTGGCCGCCCCTCGGTATCTTGAAGCGAGCGGATGTCATACAAAATCCTTGAATCTCCGGTCTGCTCTACTGCAGCTTGTATCATTGCCTCAATCTCTATCTTTCCAGAGCGATCATAGTTTAACTCTTCAATAGGAGATTCATAAGCGGATTGCCAAAGAAGGTGCAGGAGCCCCGGATGATTGGGAATCGGAATGTGGGTACTTGACCGGATGCCCCTCCGGCTTGCTTCGTTGTATTCATGAATTCTTTGTTTGATTCTTCTGGCTTCTTCCTCTTCTGCTTTTCCCCGGGGCCCGGAATTCCGGCAAAGACCAAGAAGTACGACACAAAGAAAGCGCGAAAAGATTTCGTATTCAATTATGCACGATTTACTGTACTGGGGTTGTCTTCCGGGAGTAAAGCGCGGTAAGCTTCCTAAGGGTATGTCTTACACACCCAACCGGTAAAAGGGTCTCCTTTGGCCTCCGCCTCCCGTACGGTTGTTTTCAAAAAGTAGTGCAATCAAAAAGGATTCTATGAAAGAATTCCTGTTTGTCTAGGGGATGTAAAAGAGGGCTTTCTCGTGGGGCGAGTTTTCTCACTATACAATGAGCACTACGAACGAAGGGCCAACGACGAGGGGGCGGCGAAGAAATTCTGAGTTCATGCATCTGGCAGTTTTCTTGATGCATTCCTGTTGAGAATGAAGAAGAAAAGAGATCATCTTTTGAAGGGGGTTACGTAGATCTTCTATTATGCCGTAATTCGTTGATTGCTCCGTACGTGGAAAAACTCCTGTTCGTTGCGGTTGGTCATAAATTTTATTCTATATGGCTTTCGAGAACAAATATTGGACCGGGAAGAAAAGAAAAGGGGGTAAAGTCAAGTCTAAGCGCATATGGCACGAAAAGGAAATCCTATTTCGGTAAGACGTGATCTGAATCGTAGTTCAGATTCAAGTCGGTTCAGTGAGGGCGACCGCGAAAGTCACCGAATGGGTCAGTCTTTTCCTTCAGTTTGTCCTGCATGGGAGGACGTTGGTACGGACACGACTTCTTCTAAGGCTAGAAGACCACTGGAAGACCCCCGGGACCAGAGCATGTCGTGAAAGAGGCACACTGGGCGGGCGTGCTTCGACCGTGTCTCCGGGGCACAGTTGAATGTAGATATCATGAATGCGAGGTGCAGGAGACCAGGCCGAGAAACCCGGGCAACCACTCCCCTATGTGCCGATCGCTAGCGCATCCAGGGCCCCGGCACCCAGCTCAGCCGGAGAGGCCTAGCCTGATCCTGATCTGAGAAGTGCTAATTCGGTTCGGATAGACTTCATTCAAGAGCGCCGCCGCCCTAATAAAACAAGTGCTAAGTTTCAGATCAGTGAATAAACCGAAACCGGAAGAGACGTTTCTCGCTCGGCGCCTAAAGCGCACTATGCTCCGCTTCAACAAATGAGAGTTTTCGGTGGAACCGGTGAACCACGCGAGCTGGTTAGATGCGCGGGACAGAGGGCTCGTAGTACCTGCTAGCGCAGCTATGCAGTGTAAGGGAAGGAGCCTAAATCGAACCCCTTCTTTCTTTTTTTTTCTTTGAAAAAAGCAGTACAAAGAAATTCTCGGATGAGACTAAGCAGCCACCGACCGTTCTGACGCACCCCTGACCTTAACTTAAGACCGAAAACTATCAAAAATGGAGCCGGGGCGTTTCCTTTCAAATGACAACTGCCTCTTCCTGCTGCGAGGGGAAACCAAACCGCCCCCCCGCCCGCTCAAGTACCAGTTGCTTCGCCGGTAGGCCCACTTAAGTTAGGGGGGCATTGTCCCTCAGTTCTTACCAACCTCCGGTGTGTAATCGACATGTTTCTAGCGGTTGAATAAGAATCATTGATTCCCTCTACTGTCCATTTCTTATTCATTTAGGGCGCTCGGCCGGTGCTCCTTTAAAAAACCATAACAACTCTGAACGTAAGGGAAGATAAGGGAAGACCACCTGAGCGAACCGACCGAAAGGACTTGACACTTTACTTATTCGAACCGAACGATAGCGGCTTAAAGCGAAGCCTATCACGAGCAGCGTCGGTGCGCGGGGAGGAGCATCTCAAAGTATGGGGCAAAGGATCAAGCGCTTTGGCTTTGTCCCCCGGGATCCACCACAGGTTGGGTTTGAGAGCCGTGTGATGGGTGACTATCCAGCACGGTTCGGGGAGCACTTTTAGTCTGCGTTGGTGAATGGAAGCCCCCACTATCAAGCAAGAAAGAAGCGGCTCTTCCCATGGCGGAGTCACCATTGACTCTATTTATTATTATGGTAAATCAGTGTATCAAGATGTCAATCTGAGATCTTATTTCGGTTCGATACGTCCACCTACGAGACTGACCTTTGGCTTTCGTCTCGGTACGTGTATTATTCTACATTTTCCCAAAAGAGCATTCATTCATTTCTTTCTTCCCCGTCGACCACGACGACTGAAACGACGCGAAAAATCCAGAACCGGAAAGGAGTGGTGGGCTTTTGGGAAAGTCGGGCCGATCAGGTGTCTTCATTCAAGCGACGATACGGAAGAAGAACGAAACGAAGTGAGAGGCCGGGGGGCAGGGAAAAGAGTCGAGTCGATCAGGCTCGACGACCGGGAGAAGCAAAACGAAATTCGGATTTGGCCGAAAAAGAAGCAACGCTATGGATACCATGACCGATCACCATCGAGAAAGAATAATATTTTTAAATCACTTCGGGTCAGCAGGGCTTTCAAGCATCCGAAATACGCCGGGGTTGTAAATGACATAGCGTTCCTGATAGAAAATGACGACTCCTTCAGAAAAACAAAGTTATTAAAGTTCTTTTTGCCAAAGAAATCCGGCCCGACGAGTCATCTACTTAAAAGGACCCTCCCTGCAGTGCGCCCCTCTTTGAATTATTCGGTCATGCAATACTTATTGAATACAAAGAACCAAATTAATTTAGACCCCGTCGTAGTTCTCAATCATTTCGTGGCACCAAGCGTGTCTGAACCATCTACGATGGGGGGAGCGAATGCACAGGGAAGAAGCTTAGATAAGAGAATACGTTCTCGCATCGCTTTTTTTGTAGAAAGCTCGACCAGCGAGAAAAAGTCTTTGGCCGAAGCCAAAAAGAGGTTGACCCACTTCATTCGCTTGGCGAATGATCTTCGCTTCGCGGGAACAACAAAAACCACCATCTCGCTCTTTCCTTTTTTCGGTGCTACCTTTTTCTTTCCAAGGGATGGGGTTGGGATGTATAATAACCTTTTTTTTGAAGATGCCCGGGAACAACTCCTAGGTCAATTAAGAATCAAATGTTGGAACCTCATGGGTAAGGATAAGGTAATGGAATTGATAGAGAAATTCATAGACCTAGGTAGGATAGGAGAATTGATAAAGGGAATAGAGATGATGATAGAGATCATACTGAGAAACAGAATAATTCCGTACGGGTACAACTCTTATTTGAACGAAGTGAAAAAAATGCGATCTTTGTTGTCTAATAGAACAAACACTAATATCTTAATTGAGTCGGTCAAGATAAAATCTGTTTATCAAAGTGCTTCTCCGATTGCTCAAGACATCTCTTTTCAACTGAGAAACAAAACAAGATCATTTCGTTCCATTTTTAGTAAAATAGTGAAGGATATTCCATTAGTAATGAAAAAAGGGGTTGAGGGGATCCGTATATGTTGTTCAGGTCGATTAAAAGGCGCAGAAATAGCTAGAACTGAATGCGGAAAGTATGGAAAAACATCTCGTAATGTATTTAACCATAAAATAGATTATGCTCCTGCGGAAGTATCTACTCGTTATGGAATCTTAGGTGTCAAAGTGTGGATTTCATATAGTAAAAAAAAAAAGGGACGTGCTATATCCGAAACGTACTAAATCTAGTAAATCTCGTAAAGGCAGATGTAGTAAGGGTTGCGAATCGGACGGTACACAACTTGGTTTTGGAAGATATGGCACTCAAAGTTGTAGAGCTGGTCGTCTTTCACCATTGAAGCAGCGCGTCGGGCTACAACCGGAGAATTCCATCGTGCTATGAGCCGAAGAAATCGTAAGATATGGGTAAGAGTTTTCGCAGATCTCCCTATTACCGGGAAACCTACAGAAGTAAGAATGGGAAGAGGAAAAGGAAATCCTACGGGTTGGATTGCTCGTGTGTCCACGGCATTTGAAATGGATGGTGTGAGTTTGTCAAATGCTCGCCAAGCCGCTACATTAGCGGCGCATAAATAATGTTCGTCAACCAAGTTTGTTCAGTGGTCGTAACGTAATTGGTTAGTGGGGAAAAACGGGGGCGGGATTCAAAAGAATTAGGCGAAGTGTTTGTTCCTGAACGACGGAAGTGGAAAGACACTACGGGAGAGGGATATACTCCTTGATTTTTGTAATCGCCGAAATTGTACGACGAACCTTTTTGTTCCAGGCGTACGACCCTGATACGTTACGGTTTTTATCCGCCGGCCCGGTTTATAAAGTGATAGTAGTAAGAATAAATAAGAAAGAGAAAAGCGGAAAGGCGGGAGAAAGGAAGAAAAGTATGTATGTATCCCGGGTCGAAGGAATTAGAAGAAGATTGAATGGATTATCCCCCGTCGCACGAACCATTTATGATGGCCGCGTCTGGGTGGATTGTGGTGCTACCATTCCTTTAGGATACCTTTCGGCTTCAATAAAAACTCTTCCCCCTTAGTTTTTATAGATATTTAGTTTGTACGGTAACTCCACTCAACCAACAAAGTAAATTCCATACTAAAAGTGGAGTTACGGTAGTTCAATCTATAAAGGAAGGACAATCGATCGCACTTGGCGCAGAACCACCTAACGGTGGCTCTTTACTCCCTCAATCTTCTTCTTTTTCTTTCACCCTTCATCCCCTTTTTTATCAATAGGGAGCTACGAGCAAGGCAGCTCTGCTCCGGAAAGAAAAAAAGCCGGCAGGTCCTTTTCCACTTGATCGCAAACTCATGAGCAAAGCCGCCCCTCATGCAGCATATGAGCTTCACTAAAAGCCGGTTCTATTGGCGGGCCCCTCACTCCGCCATGAGAACAAAGAAAGCCGCACTATCTCCTTGCAGCTTTGCCTGCCGCGCTTCGGTCAGTAGGATGGATAGCAAAGCCGCCTTCGGCCCTTCGCTTAGTAAGCCCCTCTTCGGGCCGCGTCTAAACTAAATTAAGGGGATAAGGGCCCGTACTCTCTCTTCTGTAGATACGCTATCCCTTTCGGCCATGGTATGGGGGAATGTCGACCACAGGGTGAGATGATCTTCTAATACGAGGGCGAGTTGCTGGTCAAGTCATGAAACTTAGTAATTTTGATCAACATGGCTGCAAGTGGACTGGGTTTATGTGTTTGAACTGACTACGACCAAAGTCGCGGCGACTTCAACCAAAAAAAGGGCGACCCCCCGTGCCCCACCTCACTTACGAAGAAATAGTTGGAGCTGGGCTCCGAACTATGAGAGTTTGCTTTTGTTTCATGTTTCTAAGAGCGGTGTGATCCCTTATTTGATCAGACCGCTCCTGGTGTTCGAAATAGTCATTAATGGTCGGCTTTATTGGTACCCTTTCGGTATGCGTTGCGAACACTTTCATTTTTAGCGTCTCATCTTCTCAAGAGAAGCAAAACTAGAACGGATAGAGCAGATGGTCCAACTACATAACTTTTTCTTTTTCATTACTTCCATGGTCGTGCCTTGTGGCACGGCAGCACCCGTACTATTGAAATGGTTTGTCAGTAGAGATGTTCCCACAGGTGCCCCTTCTTCCAATGGTACTATAATTCCTATTCCTATCCCTGCATTCCCTCTTTTGGTCTATATACATTCCAGGAAATTCATACGCTCCATGGACGGAGCAAAAAGTGGAGTCTTGGTCAGAGCAAGCCGCCCTATTTTATTACCAGACATAATTGAGAGAGGCTCAGCCGAAATTAGAGCTAGAAACGCCTTATTTCGTTTCGTTCCCGTTCTTCATTTCCTTCTTCTCGCATACAAGGGGGACTTATCATATTTAGAATCTCTCTGCGGTGTGCTCTGTTTACTATTCTTTCGTACTCTCTTCTCTTTACCACGCGATAGGTCGTCAGCGAAGCGTGAGCGGGCGCGGAGAAGGAAACGCCAAACACTTCGGCCTAACGGGAATGAGCAACGACGAAATGACAAGATGAGGTGCTCCGGGCACCCCCGAAGGGTCGAAGGTTTTGGGCCTGTAGCTTTCCCCGCCCCCCCTTCGTCGGGTGGCGCTTGTGGGGGGCGTGTGCCACCAGAAATCGGGCTTGAAGCTCTCGCCTTACCAACGAGCCGACAGCTGATGGCTGTTGGTCACGACTACTACCAAAAAGCTCCAATGAAGATGAATATTTCACATGGAGGAGTGTGCATCTGTATGTTGGGTGTTCTTCTGTCGTGCGACCCGGCGGCTTATGTGCGACCTGTGGCCCACGCCTCCTATTTGTTCAGGGCGGGCGGCGTGAACTCTGATTCGATCCGGGTATTCAATCCCGCCGCTGAGATGCTCAGTTGACTCCTTAACCTTGATAGGAAGATGGCTTATTCAATAATTCGTGCATAAGGGTAAGGAACTTTGGATGAACTAATGCGAATGGGTGTAAGCTTCGCTGCTCGGAAACACCCAGTGCTGACCACACTGAGAGACACGAAAGCGCAGGTAACGCCAGTTGGCGAAGCGGCGTTAAGCATCCCTAGCGGTACGAAAAGAGAGGTCGTGATGATATCATCTACGTCCGTACCGCTCCTCGTGGAGTAGATCCCGCATCCAACCAAGTCTTTGACCAGGGAACGGGCGAATTCCCACTACCGCTGGCAGGCCAGCCGGGCCGTGGGCGCGGTGGGAATGGGCTTCCCAAAAAGCCAGCCCCGGGCGCATAGAATGAAGGGGACGGCCCTAATGTTGTGTTGGCAAAACGGGTTGCGGGCGGAGAAGAGCAGACGTGGGGACTCGAGTCGGGGCGCAGCGTAACTAGGAGAGCCATTCCATTTAGGGCGAGACAGAATGGGCGGGCACGAGCGGTCTGGTGTCCGAGCCGGACGACGACTACTTCACTTATTAGATTAGTATTAGACGCCTATCCGAATAGAAAGAACGCGAAGCGCTAGCGCTATAGGATCGGTTTTTTGGGGGATAAGCTTGTGAAGAAGCAAGCTTATCCCCGCCCCGATCGGCAGCTGCCGGGTCTCCCCATCTCTCCTAAACTTCCCCCGGTTTTCGGCCCGAGCTGTATGAGGCAGAAACTCGTCCCACGTACGGTTCGGAGGCCGAGCCCTACCCCAGCAGTAATGGTGCGGCTTAGGTCAACTAACACAAAGAAGATACAGTTCACTCAACGATTGCCTTTGGGTTCCGAACTCCTTATGGGGAAGGAGCGTTGTTGTTTGCGAGGTCTCGATCATTTACATGGACCCACTTTTCATTCCATTTGTGGAAATTTGATGATCTATAAACCGTCCCTAACGAACGATCGGCTCATGTTTGAGCATGATGAATCACTGCGTGCCGACGTGTTGCCAATAAGCTTTCCGGCCTCATATGAGAATGGAAAACTGGAGCATTTTCTGCATCGGTGGATGAAGAATCGCGAACATAATAATTTCTGGTTGACCATGTTCCCAGAAAAAAGATACTTTCGAGAAACGACGAGCACGACCGAAGTGGCTATACATACAAATCTATTTACGGATCTATATGCTTCGATTGGAACTGGAAGTTCCAGAACAGGCGGCTGGTATACCACCATAATGAAACTGCCTTTTATTTTTTTTATTCGGATAGGATTTATGTTGGCTTCGTCGGGAGGCTCGCGTAGTTTGTTACGTCAGCTCCAAAAGGATAAGTTGCGTTGGAATCGAGAAAGTTCCGTGGAGTTCATAATTGCATAAAAGGAATAAAAGTAGTGGCTGCGGCGCGTCGAGGCACTTCTTCGATGGTCCCCGTCCGCCCGGCCTGCCGGCCCGATCTGAAGAATTCATGGGTCGGCAGGCGGGCGAGACAGAATGGGCGGGCACTACTAACCAAGCCTAGTTCTCGCTGATAGGCGCTGGTAGCTTGCTTCCAAGCCTTGCCTTATATAATAGTTGTTTGTTGCCATGGTCCGAAGGAGCCTTAAGCACTTGTACAATGCTCAAGTCAAGGCTCCATCCTACTCGTTGTCCAGAGCCTTGACCTTTTTATTATATTAGTCAAGCGTGCCATATATATTGAGGGAAGGAAAAAAGGGGCCTCTTTCCTCGCCCGATGGTAGAGGTCGATCCCCGCCGTTGGCGCCTTCGGTGCCTCCTTGTGGTCCTTCTCTTTAGCTTTTCCTCGGCCTTTAGAGCTAGTTGATAGGCCACTTTCCACATCCGCGATGCATCGGGATTTCATCTTGGATTTTTAACCTCAAGCCCTATCAAGCAAGGGATTCTTCGTCGGATTCGTGCAAGCCTTTGCGAATAAACAAAGGGTAAAATTCCGCAACTTGTTAGGAGTAGGGGCTTTCTTGTACGCTTCTCTCCCCCCTATCCTTTAAACCGAAGTGGAACCCTTGGAACAAGCTTTGGGTCTAAATCGGAGGGTAGAAATTTCTCCCGATCGCATATTGTCTCATGTACTTCCCGTTGCCTTTCCGCTCACGCCTTGCTTGGACTTGATCCCACCAAATTGAGGCATGACCCGTGCTCGGGAATTTCACCTTCGCATACCTCGGATAGTTCTTTCCAATCAAAGAACTTCTCCACGCTACTTAGCCAATCAAGAAAGTCCTCGGGATGCAATCGGCCATGGAAATCGGGAACGTCCACTTTGATCCCACGATCTTCCTTTTATTTCGAAGCCCTTTTTTCCCGAAAAAGAAGACCTGGCTTCTTCTTCTTTCTTATTTTACGAATCCGGCAAGCGAAAAAAAAGCCTTTCTTCTCTTGAGTGATTGCTTGAGTTAAGCCTTCTTGACGAGTTTTGAGTCTCGATTTTCAGTACTTGGATGATCTTTCGGGTCTTAGTACATTCCATAGGCTTTTCCCGTGCTTTTCCGAAAGAAGCATCCGGAAATGGCTTGTCATGGGCTTATGCGATGAAGAATGATTTGCTCGGGAAAAAGAATCTTGTGCTTATGCGGATGGGTCGCTTCAATTTCCCAAGACTAGAGAAGGGGATTTTCCTACAAAAGAAAAGATGAAAAGTGCTTAGCTTCAAATGGGATGACTTGTGTACTTCCTTTGAGCCCCATATACACCGTCACCTCTTTTGCAACTGCAAAAGATTTTAGGGATTACATAGGTAATCTTGATTCTCAGGACGATTCTCCACCTTCTGGAAGCGCCGCTGGTGCATCAGGCCAACGAGACATGTCCAAGATCGCCACTATTGCAAGAAGCCGGGTCACATGATTGCAGACTCTCGCAAGCGGCAGAATGCAAACTCTCGTCGACAGTCAGACACAGCTCCTCTTGCTGCTCCCCCGGGGGCACCTACTGAATCGGAGACTTTCCAATCCCCTTACTCCATAGGGCCTCCGCAGCATTACTTCTATGATCTTAGGAGCACTCCCACGCCCGACATAGACAGTTTTACCCCACGACAGCGGAAGCAGATTCAGAGGTTGAATCTGTCTTGTCATATCTCTTCCTCCTCTGTTACAGGTATTTGATCCCCTTTACGCTTACAACATAGGGGGCTGCTTACTTTCTTCGGGTGCATCGAAGAATATAATATGACTGGTCATTCTTCACTTCTTTCTTCTCTTTGTTCTCCATCTGAGTTCCTTATTGTTTAAACTGCAAACTCCGAACAATTCCCTCTAGCCAGTCCTGGTACTCTCTCTCGTTATCATCGGATATGTTCTGCTCTTTTTCATCTTCGCGCTCTCTCAGTGAATCTTCTTTCCGGCTTGCAAAAAAAAATGCTTATATTCACTTCTCTCCTACCTCCGGTCTTGAACAGGATCATGCGATAGGCCCTTAAGGGGATTGGGAAGGACCGTAGAGTTGTCAAGCTCTCTTTTTTTGGATAAACTTCGTTTACCTCAGTCTTTTGCCTTTTCTGCTGTGTCTGGTGTTGTTCCCTCCCCCTTTTTGTTGTGGCATCATAGATTAGGACATGTCTGCAGCCCAAGGCTTAGATATTTCATTTCTACGAGTCTGTACCTAACATTGAGATTTCTACTTATATGGTTGCGGGGGCCCTTCCTTTTTTAAATAAGCTCTTTCTACTTCTCCTTTTGATCTTGTGTCCGAAGTCCATCCTGCCCCTCTGTTATCGAAAGGAGGATCATCCGTATATGTTATTTTTAACAGAACACTGAAAAAAAAAAAGGTTTCTGTTCGGGGTGAATATATCTCCGCTGCCTTCCGAACTCTGCTTGCTTCAACTCACTTCACTTACAAAGCGCTTTCCCAACGATCCTGCCCCCACACTCCTCAGCAGAATGGAGTTACCGAGCGGAAGCATCTCCATATATTGGAGACAGCTCGCTCTCTCTTGCTCCCAGCTTCTGTCCCTAGTTTATTTTGGGCTGAAGCTGTTCTGACTGCCGTATGCTTTTTGAACCGAATACCTTCCTTTGGTCTGTCTCTTTTTGAGAGAAGATTGTCTGCCCCTATGAAGAGCTTCGAGTCTATCGGGAGAGGATGTGGTGGTAACCCCCGCGGCTTCGTCTAGAGCCGGGCGTCAAGCCGTGTAGGAAGACTCGCCCTAGCCACTATAGCGACCCCTGAGAAGCACCCTCCTCCGTCCACTTCCCCTTTTCTGTGTGCCCAAAAGCCCGCCCGTCCGGTTTATGAGCCCCTTTCCGATTCCCTCACCCAATCTCATGAGAACCAAGCCCAGCAGGCCCCGCCTTAACCTGCCCCCAGACAGCCAGCCCTCACCAGGCTGCTGGCATTGCTAAATGCTCCGCCACGAAGCAAGCTCTCCCGATCCCGAATACGACAGATGCGGAAGTGGCTAAAGAAGTCGGAGGAAGAAAGTCGTTGGGCAATTGTATGCCCGAGGGTACATTATTAGTATTCTGAGAATTGGCAACATTGATAGGGGTCGGAATACACTTTTTTAGATGTAGCTATACTAAAGTAAGTAGTCGGCCTAACGTTCGGTTCCCGTAACCAACTTTTTCTTTCTCACTCCTTATGTTATGTACTTTTTCTTACTTAATCCATACTTTTTTACTTTTTCTGAAGTGTGGGGCAAAGGGTGCCCTCTACTTCTACTTCTAACTAAAGGCTAACTGCAGGCGGCATTGAAAGCAAATAAGGAGCCCCGCCCGTTTGAGTCGTTGCGAGCCGGAAAGCGTACCGGCAGTTTGAGTCGCGAAGGGGCCGCTTGCTTAATTAATTATTATTATAATTGATAATAGATATATAATTATATCTATAAAATCTATAAACTAAAAAAAGAGTTTTTTTTTCCAATTGTTCATTCCTGGGAAGAGGAAGAAGCAGATAGAGCAAAGGCCTCCTCTTTATTTCCGTCCGCTCTTCCCGAAGTGAGCGAATTGCATGTATAGATCCGTAGGGGCTTATAGTTTAATTGGTTGAAACGTACCGCTCATAACGGTTATATTGTAGGTTCGAGCCCTACTAAGCCTACCACCCCCTTCTCTTCACCCGATACAAGGCAGTCGAAGTCCTCGCCACCCTGCGGATCTCAATCTAGCGACGGCACCTGGAACCACACTGCTGCCGCTGCCCTTCGGGCACGCCTCCTACGCTGACCACTCACCTACGCTCTTGCAGCATGCCCCCTTCGGGCAATATGGCTTTCGTAAGTAATACGTGAAGCGGCTGAGCGATAGCTCTCTTCGATCGCTATATTCTTGCGATAGCGAAGGCGTGGTTCATCCTCTAAGAGAGAGTAGATGCGGATCGAAGATCTTCGCGAGACGGCCCAAGCGAAGATCGGAACTCGAAGGCTTGAGGAGCTGCCGGGAAGCCGTGGAGACGGCGGACTCGCCAGTCAGGCACACCCTGAGGCTGACTACAGCAGACCGGGAGGTTACAATTCCCGTTTTCCTGTTTCAATTTCCGGGAGTGAATGTAGGAAGTGCGGACGGTGGATCAGGTGTGAACATTCAACCTACAGGCTTCTTAGCCAAAATAAAAACAACAAAAAAAGATGCACGGTTTGGTACCTTTAGGATAAGTGGGGGAAAAGTATAATTTGAATCTCTTCAAAGCGGAGCTTTTCGTTCATCGGCACACTCAGACCTAGAAGAGAATACCCAGGTGGGTTTAGGAGAGTTCATCTGGTTCAGAATTTTAACCTGTATCCCCGTAAGACCCAACCCAGTGAACTACCATTGTTCGATCGTGACTTTGTTAACCCGGTTCACCACGAAAGGGCTACATCCGGGGTAGAGATCACCAACTCAAAGAAGATAAGGGATTTCCTTTCATTGACAAAGACTTCCTGCGCTGGTCCACAGCTTCTTTGTGATCAAGGATCGCCATCAATCACTCTTTGTCCCGAGCTAACTCTCTAGATGTTACCGGTTTCGGTGGAGAAGAAAGAAGGGCCGGGGGCGTTGCAGAGACTTACGTATATCAAAAGTAATTCACGTAGTCCAGCTTTCATATACATAGCCTATGTTGGGCTAACTTTCATATAGTAAAATAGTAAAGTAAAAGGTAAAAAGGTGGTGGGGTCATACCCTTAACCAAATAGGGACTAAAGAGAGTATCCTTTTGGCTTTTGCTCTCCGGACCATAGCAAACAGATTCAGAAAAAGGATTAAAAATGACTAATTATTTAATTCCTCCCTTTTTTATTTTAGTAGACCCGAGGAACGAACGAAAAGGAACGCATTGTACGTCCACCCTTGTGGAATTAGAAGACGGGGGATGTACTCCATCTATACGATGCGGGCTCACTGACGAGGGGGAAAATCAGAGTATTCTACTTTTTTGGCGTGGTTGTAATTCACTGTTTAAGCACCTCCCTAATGACATGCCCTTCCTTTTTTCGCTCGTTGTGTTGTAACAAGATGAGCAACTAAGCCACCCGAAGCATAGTCATCATCCGATTCCTACCTTTCTATAGAATCTTTCTGGGAGAAGAAGAAGCAAAAGCCTAAACAAGGTTCTTGCTTTGAGTCGCCAAATGCTTGATTGATTGATAAGATGGGGCTTCCATTCAAAGAGAATAAGGGTTTCCCGATGTACTTTTATCTTGGCAAGACTCCAAGCGCGCTAAAGATTGAAGCATCTGAGGCGAGCTAACGTCTTTCCCACACGAAAAGGATGCCCTTTCTTTTTAGTAATTGGATTTTTCATTTTATCCCCTGATGTAATCAAAGACTTTATCGGGGCGAGGTTGCTCACCGTAGGGAAAGTGAAACTCCCTTACTCTAACAAGTAAGAAAGTAAACTCCCTCTCCTAGGAATCATTTCAATAAGAAGGACATTCATGACCTATAGAATAGATACGACGGTTAACCTCACCGCTTTGCTGCTTAGGGGAAAGTCTTCCGATCATTGGATAACCCTGTGTTTCTTCAGAATTATGACGAATATTAACTTGATTAACCTTAATGGATATGGATTTTATTATGTTGAAATGATCTCCTTTCACCGTGGGAGACTTTCGAGTAATGTAATCTTTACCATTCCATTATTCACCCTCGGGACTACCCGGTTGTTGAATCTCGTGCAAGTTAGGTTGTGGTTGTATTGGCTGCAAGCGGAACGTAGGCGCTTTAGGTGTGTGTTGACCATGCACTCTCGCGTCATGTAATGTCGTATGTATGATAGAGGTGGTGTGGTGATTGACCTCAATGCTAATGGTTATCCCCAAGGGAGGCTATGATTGTACCCGGATAGAGATGATGGTCTTCCTCTGATGTCTCCAAGCCGGCCAGATAGGCGAAGCAGCCAGTAGCAGTCTGTTCTCGCCTATCGATAGATAGCCAAGCTCAAACCATTTGAAACTTAATTGCGACTTTCTTCTTGTTATTGATAGAGTGGTATTCTCCGCCCAGGTGGAAGAGAGAAGGAAAAAGAGCACAAAGGATTTACAAGTCTAATGGGAGAAGAATGGCTGACACGTTGACTGCCTTCGAGACTATAAAATATAACCTGGGCAACCGAAAGGCGTTAGACGGACTAACGGCAAGCGAGATAAAGAAAGCTGCTGGCCGTTGCTTATTTACTTTTAGTAAGACTAAGCAAAATTCGATGCATGGTTGCTTACAAGAGCTTCTATCTGTTCTTTGCTGGAGGAAACTTCTATCTGGCCTCTGTACGCTACTTTCAATCAGAAAAGAAAAATGGAGAAAGAAGTTGTCCCCTCTTCTCTGGTAACCCGCCACCGCATATGTAGAAAAAGAGGGGGCGGGGAAGGAGGAACAACCGTTTTACTTTGGCACATGAGGTGGCGGGTTTGGCTAGGTAACATAATGGAAATGTATCGGACTGCAAATCCTGGAATGACGGTTCGACCCCGTCCTTGGCCTCTGGGAGTGGCGAACAGCACGGAACTTTAATTAATCAAATGGCATAAAGGGGCTTTCCTTTGTTAGAAATCCACAGACAACATTCTGGAACTTCCAAACCAAAGGAATGCAACATGAGAAGGAGCTTTTTACGTTACGCTTCAATAGAATGAATTCGGTTAAGGGTAGAATACGCCCTATGGTCGATCGAAGGTCCTGTGCCACTTGAACTCAAATCTATCTTACCTTCAATCCATCTTTGTCTAGCCGGCTCATAACAAAATGTTAGACCGGGCTGACACAACCGAATTGGTTGAGGAAAAGCAAACCCCAGCGACCAAGCACTCCTGCCCCCAAAAGCGGAGACCGAACAGCCGCCAGGTTGTCGAGGACACATCTGAAGAGGAGGCGGGCGCCCTCTAAGTTTACCACCCTACCCACTACTGGACTATGGGGGGCAGGCAGGCGAACGGGAATCGACCGAGAACCCGAACCCCTTGACTGACTGACCCCTTCATACTCGAGGGTCGGGGATGGATGGAACCAATCAGAAGTGCAAATCGCGCAAGCGAAGCGACCGCACCGAAACGACTCGGACTCGTGTCGGAGGAGTTTTGAGCGTGAGCTACCACTCATGCAGCGGCAAGGACCCGCTGCTCTCGAGGGGGCCACCAACCGCCCGAATCGCTCCTTTACTCAATGGATAGCGCTTATCCTCTTTCAATCAACAAAATAGGAAATGGGGGAGAAAGAAAGAGAGAAAGAGGTCTTTATTGAAGAGGCTTTGCACCTGAAATAGGACTAATGAAGATCCAGAAGAATGGGTCTGGGCTTTCGAAAAGATGAAGATGCAAAGATGCAAAGGGTAAAGAGAAAAAGTTTTTTGAACAACCAACCGGGATTATAGCTCGCCTACTTAGAGCAGATGGAGATTCTCGGACGGGGAAAAGAGGGACTCGACATCTATTAAACAACACCAAGAACAAAGCCATACCATGCCCTCGGGAGAAACAAGAAGCATGGCATGAGATTCGCGGCGGAAAAAATTCCGATAGCTAATTACGGATGGAGGGCCGCACAAAATCAATGTTGAATCAACAATCATCGAGAGGTTCTGAAAGAAAGCGAGATCGAGACCAGCACCTTGTATAGGTTGGGGAAAAGCCCCTTGTATAGGGTTCCAAACCTATGCTTCTTCAAATATTCCATAAATAAAGGTAGGTTCTGAAAGAAAGCGAGAAACTTGACTTTGAGAAAGAAGGGGGCGCGCTAGCTTACTAATAATAAAGGGCTTTTTCAGGAATCTATTCTATGATTGAATAGCAGAAGTGCTACTTAGTTGTAGAAACTCGGAGAGACAGACAGAGAGGGGACTCTATCATACCTGCTAACTCCTAGGATGAGAAGTAGGTCCGGCAGGAATAGTTCCAGCCTTTGTTGCCCCTCGGTAGAGTGAGTCTACTTAGCGAACTGGCAGGACGCGGAGATCGATTGATCAATATGAATCTCGAGAGTGGATGGTTGACCGCCGCCCCCTTGTCCTGGAGGCTCTCCGGCCGGGGGCTATCGTAACCTTTTCTCCGTGACGAACCCGGGTGGAACGAGAGTCGGCTTCCTTAAATCCGTTGTTCCTCAGTAGCTCAGTGGTAGAGCGGTCGGCTGTTAACTGATTGGTCGTAGGTTCAAATCCTACTTGGGGAGATTTTCTAGTTATCGCTTTTATGACCTAGCGACCCTCCTTAGTTTCTAAACTCGCGGAATCGCGGGACATCAAAAGTGGGAAGTTTATTGTTGGTTTTTTTTCCTCACTTTTTTATGGGTGAACTTGGTTCGTTCAATTCTTAGGGAGAAGAAGGATCCACTGGGAATGAATGGGAAGACTGGAGCAGTCTCTTCATTAGCCGGAAGGACCACCGAAGAACGAACAAAAAAAAGGTGACTGTTTAGAGATAGGATGGATATATGTAGTCCAATGGCTAAAGCTCTGCCAGCTTCTTGTAGACCGAACTCTCTTCTCTTTAGGCTCAGAGTGGTAGGGTGGTAGAATTCTTCTTCGCGCAACGAAGTTCTTGGTAATTAAGAAGGGGGAAGGGAGATCCCCACTTATTTCATTCAGTGCCTGCGGTGAGGCGCGACCCACAACAAACAAAAGGGGGAAGCTTGCTGTAGCCCTATTTTTGTAGACTAAGCTTGGTAAGCGTAAGCTATTTAAGTAGACTCGAGAAGGGTAGGCTCGCAGCTTCGCTCAGCGGAAGAGCCTTACTATTATATTAGTAAAGCGCTAGCGCCCAACCTATAGGCTTTGAAGGGATAGGGGAAGGGAAGAAAACACAAAGATGGTCACCCCTTTTAGGAACATGGCTCGTTCATTCACTTTCTCATGAACTCGCAGCTTCGCCAGAAGCGACGAAGGGGGGAAGCTGTCTACGAAGCTTTGCCCCTTGCTTTACAGAGATCGTTATGAACTGACTAAATGACTAGATTCTCCCGGAACGCTAGCTAAGCTAATAAATAGTATTAGTTCCCTTCAATCAAATCAATATTTTGATTGATTCAGGGCCTTCTTAGAACCCATTGAGGGGGGCCTCGGCCCGGGAAGGGGAGAGTGGCCGAGTGGTCAAAAGCGACAGACTGTAAATCTGTTGAAGTTTTTCTACGTAGGTTCGAATCCTGCCTCTCCCATTGTAGACTTCAGAGAAGAGAAAGGAGGCATTCGCCAGCGTAGGCCGAGCGACGCTCTTTCTTTTTTTTGGCCGTGCCGTGAAGTTCAATTGTATCGTATGTTAGTTAGAGAGGTTGGGGAACTACTACGATCTATAGATTCCCCATCTATATTCAATCCCAACGAGAATAGAAGCGAGTCGCTTCCGGCTTGGCTTGTAGTCGTATTTAGCTTATGTAGTGGTCGGCCTTCCTACACGCGCGCGCCCGCCAGAATGCCCCCTTGGTTCTGGACGAAGCCAAGTCGATACATACGATAGGCGAAGGCCGGGAACGCAAGTTTGATCGAGGCGCCAAAGGCACCGAAGGTGAAGAAAAGGCTCGGGATGGATTTAGGAGTCTTTGTGCGAGCCGTATGCGGTGAGAGTCGCACGTACGGTAACGAGGGGGGTTCGCGTCTATACGTGTAGTGTGGTGGTTGGGCCTACCCACCCTATTTGTTCCATGATCTATGGGTCTACTGGAGCTACCCACTTCGATCAATTAGCCAAAATTTTGACCGGATATGAAATCACTGGTGCTCGATCTAGTGGTATTTTTATGGGGATTCTATCTATCGCTGTAGGATTCCTATTCAAGATCACTGCAGTTCCTTTTCGGGCGGCTGTAGGACGGACGGCCGCCTATAGGTGGTAGGGTAGGGTGGGTGGTACCGCTCAGATTGCGGCCAATCTTCCTAACCGCGCGCGGGCCGGGCTTAGAGCGCGTGAAACTCATCACTACCTCGTAAGGGCGTTGAGACCATAGCATGTTACACGAAAGCGCCGCTTTCTCTGGAGTGTTGTCACACAGCAGCCCGCCTAGAAGAGCCACTCGCTCTGTAGTGTTGTCACACAAGATAAGCACGCCGCCCGCCTGCTGGCCGGGCGAATCGAAGTTATCTTCCGGTCAACTGTCCACCCAGTCAAGTGCAAAAAACACAGTATAATCACGCAACGCACGCTGCTGGTGTGCTTCCTGCCCGCGAGGAAAGAAAGAAGAGCAACAAGGTTTAGTTCAGATTTGACTGTTTGCAGCATGGGAGCGGATTACCCAAAAAATCCCTGGGAACAATGAAAAAAAAGATATCTCGGTAACTAAAACTATAGGGGGCTGTATTGGCGAGATCCAACGGTGAACAGCTGCCCAAAAGAAAAACCGCCTGGAAGTCCGAGGACCTTTAGTACCGTATCCTACCCCCGAACCAGCAGCCTTCGCGCCAAGCAAGACCGCCCTTGTCCCTTTCCTTTCTCCATTCCGCCCCTGTTCCAATAGAGTCTAAGGCAAAGCAAAAGTGGTTCGTATGCCTACTTTACCTACTTGACGAAAGGGAACGAACTTTGTTTCGTTTCCAGATTTTGTATTGAACGCATGGGGACCTTCAAATCATGTTTGAGCCCATGTATGTTCAAACCGCCCTATTTTCATTTTAATAAGGCTGAATGCCCGCCAAGTTCAGATAAGGGAATGCTTTCCCCAACCATTAAAGGGACGGGAAGGAAAACGCTTTCGGAGATAGATATTTTATTTGTTTTTCATCGAAAACGAGGATGGCCTACGGTGCTATCTGAAGGGAACACGCTTTTTCGACCGCGGTAAGTATGATTGCCGGGCCCTCTCCTCGTTCCGCCCGCCGGCCTATTGGGATAGCAGCCTTAGGGCTTTGCCTGCCCTTTAAAAAAGGCTCGGCCCGGGAAAGCGCTGGCAACAACAGAAAGGAAGGGGTCCATGTAGCTGCTGCGCCCGCCCCCTTCTTAGTCAATGGGGCAGCAGGTTCGGCATCTACTATAAAAGAGAGAATCCGCTTTCTTTCAGAACCTCTGCTAGGCAGCGTGTGGCCGAGAGCGGACCTTTTTGGATATATAATCCAAGTCGAGAGTGGAGTTACGGGAACAGCCGTCTGATGGAAAACAACTTTCACGTTCGGTTCAGAGAGCACTTTTTTCGTTGAGAATTCCTCGTTCCCTTTCGTGCGAATTCCCCTGCAACGAATTTCAAACTTGCGGGGCCCTATCTATTTATTCCCTCTCTCGAGCCCCGAAGAAAACCCCCTCCCCTTCGGACTCCACATCTCTTTTGACTCTATATATGTGGGCACCTGATATCTATGAGGGTTCACCCACCCCGGTTACAGCATTCCTTTCTATTGCGCCTAAAATTTCGATTTCTGCTAATATTTCACGCGTTTCTATTTATGGTTCCTATGGAGCTACATTGCAACAAATCTTCTTTTTCTGCAGCATTGCTTCTATGATCTTAGGAGCACTGGCCGCCATGGCCCAAACGAAAGTAAAAAGACCTCTAGCTCATAGTTCAATTGGACATGTAGGTTATATTCGTACAGGTTTATCATGTGGAACCATAGAAGGAATTCAATCACTACTAATTGGTCTCTTTATTTATGCATTAATGACGATAGATGCATTCGCCATAGTTTTAGCATTACGGCAAACCCGTGTCAAATATATAGCGGATTTGGGCGCTTTAGCCAAAACGAATCCTATTTCGGCTATTACCTTCGCCATTACTCTGTTCTCATACGCAGGAATACCCCCGTTAGCCGGCTTTTGTAGCAAATTCTATTTGTTCTTCGCCGCTTTGGGTTGCGGGGCTTACTTCCTAGCCCCAGTGGGAGTAGTGACTAGCGTTATAGGTCGTTGGGCGGCCGGAAGGTTGCCACGAGTAAGTAAGTTTGGGGGACCGAAGGTAGTTCTCCGTGCACCGGACACGTAGCTTATCGAATCCAGTTGCGACACGGATGGGAATGCATGCTACGAAAGATAGAGTCGAGTCTGATACATCAACCGTCTACTCAATATCCTTGTATGAGTCCACAATCACTACACGAGATGAACCTTGGTTTGGTGAATTGAAGTTGACCTTAGGTGTAATAGGGACTCCCAGTTACTGTGCGCGATCGTATACTGGGGTGCTCCCCGCCGGTTGTTGGAACGACGCGAGCCGGGCCGGGCCCCGATTCAGAAAGATGAAGGGCCAAAAAGTACAGTATAAATAGGGGGTTACAAATTCCCCATCTCATTGCGGGCGGAAAACGAATAGACATCTCGATGTGATACAGCCTTTTCTATTTTTTTTGGTAAAGAACGGCGAAGTCCATCCGAACCGTCCAATGAAGAATAAAGAGGAGAGCAAAGCGCCAATGGCACGCGAAGCGCATGCGGAACGGGCACGGAGAAAAAAAAGTGTGGAGGAGAAGCAGCCGAGCTCATTCCCTTCGCTTCCTGGGCCCAAAGCAGTGCAGTCTTTCCTGGCCAAATCAAGGATTTGGGGCTTCTTGCTACGCTACTTAATTATATTATATAAAAAAATCCTTTTTTTGTTTTAGTAATATAGTAATATATATGAATAGAAAGATAGATCCATCCATCTATCCTATTTTTATAGAAATATCTAAAAAAGAATCGATTTCATTCAACGTTTGATTCAAAGAACAGCGCTTAGCCCCCCCCGCTCATGAAAGGGCTCTGCTGCAATGGATGGCAGAGGGTCCGTAGTACCCACAGCGCTGGAGTGATCCAGTAGCCGGGAAGGGGCCTAGAAGTGCCTACTACTACACCACACTACACTTGGCTCTACACATTTACAGAGCTAACCCCTGTCCGCGGAGCTAAGGGGGC